TTTTTTATCAATTTTATCAATTATTTGATAATTATTAGTCCCGGTTTTAGTATTTTTATTCTTGTTGGTATCGATCTTGATCCAGGCCTCAATATCGATTTTCTTTTTAAGACAAAAATGGAGAATTTTCCAATCAAAATATTTTCGATCCGGATTTTTTTCCATATACATAATATCACTTTTTCCTAAATAATTTTTGATAGGGATATCCCCTAGTATATCAAAAAATTTGCCCTTATGTTTATGTGTGTTGTAATTATAAAAACTCTCTCGATTCTTATTCACTTGGAATGGTGATCCATAAATATATGGGTCCCTCTTATTTTCATAATTAATAGATCTATAAGATAAAAGATTATATCTATAGTATTTTTGAAAATTCTCATTTTGATTTGGTAATGAATATACTTCGTAATCGTTTTGTTTTTTGTAATGAATTAATAGGTCTTTTTCATATGAATTCTCTTTGTTTAAATCTTGATTTTGAATTGTACGACATTTATTGATTCTATTTTTCCATTTTGCTGCTATTAATCTAGACCATCTAATCTGAGATAAATGGTATTGATAATGACCTCTTAACCAGTTTTTCCATTGATTTATTCCAGAATTCCGAAGTTTCTTATGTCTTAATTCATAATGAATTATTCCTTGTTTTCCAAAATAATCTTTTATTGAAGTCTTAAGAAAAAAAGACGTTCCGTGATATTGAAGAATAGATCTTAACTTATACAAGTTAAGAACTTGTGTTTGTGATATTTTGTAAAATACATATGCTTGTGACAAGGAGGATAAGTCAAAAAAATTCTGTGAATTCTTATTACTAATATTATAAAGTGACTTTTTTATAGTCGAAATAAAATTCATTTTATTTTGATTTGTTTTATTAATTCTTTTTTTATTTTTTTTATTATTGTAAATGGATTTATCAATCATTTTTTTTGTTGATTCAACAAAAAGTTGTATATTAATTCTGGGAATATTAATAATAGATAGAAGGATATCTGCGTATATCCTTTCAGTGAAAAATTTTATAAAATAATGTAATTTACGGATTAATCGAGTATTTCTTCTTTTTAATATTTGCCAATTTGGTGATTCGAATCTTTTAGCATTATAACTTGTTTTATTAGGACTATCATTTATTTCTGGAGTCACTTTTTTTTTATTTTTTGTAATTCTTTTTATTTGATTTCTGATTGTGCTTGTTCTATCAGTCAGATCTTTCATTTTTTTTTCTGTCAGTAAAAAATTTGTCCAATATGTAGATTGAATTCGACTAAAGGATTTATGAATTATATGATTGCGGGTTATAGAATCTTTTTCTTTTTTTTTTTTAGTTTCGCTTGATTTATATATTTCTCTCAATCTAAATAATAGAATTGGATTTACTTTTGATAGTTCTTTTTTTATTTTTTTTAAAAACGGAATGCCCTTGATAATCCATTTTTTTGTTTTTTTTGAGATATTTAGAAATTTTGTTCTTTCTTTTAAAACTTTTAGAAATATAAAATACTTTTTTTTCAATTTTCCAATTTTTTTTTCGAGTTTCTTAAAAATGGGTTCAAAAAAGGAAGGCCGTTTTTGGGGAGAACCAAAAGGAAGTTCAGCTTCCATTCCCCAAACCGTTAAAAAAAAAAAATCATCTTTTTGTCCTTTCTTTTTGATTCGATCTATATGAGAGGACCGTGGCTTAGATCTGTGCCAGGGTTTCAGACAGAAAGGAAATAGCATCTTTATTTGAATACCGTCTATTAACCAATTTTTCGGAAATTCTGTTTCTGATAATTGAACACCATTATAGGTGCATTTAACATGCATTTCTTTATTCCATTCATTTAAATCCTCAGACCACTCAGGAAATTGTAATAATAGCATACGGCCAATATTTTTAGCTATTATCAATGACGGTAATATAATATATTTTCTAAGAATCGATTGAGTTATTAACATGGAACCTCTTATTACTTGAGCAAATGGAATGGTATCCCAGGCTTCTGCTACTTCTATCCGCGCTTTCTCTTTTCTTTTGTTCTCTTCTTTTTTGTCCTTTTCCTTTTTTTCCCTTTCTTTTATTTCTTCTTCTGTATAATCTGAAATTTTGAATTCTGTTCCCTTTCCTATACAATTTCTAAAAATGAGTTTTATCAGTTCGGAGATATCAAAAAAAAAAGGGTGTGATTTGTCTATTCTGTCCAAAAAAAGCGGAGAATGTGCATTTGCTTGAAAAAGTTCCCAAATAACTGTTTTACATCTTTGGGCTCGCATTGAACCTTTGATTATGTCTCGACGAAAATCAGATTGTTGCGAATATCGTATCAAAGCTACTTCGTCTCTTTTATTAGAATTATTAGTATCCTTATTATTAGGATCGGTATTTCCCCGGTTATCAGTAAAAATCACTACACGTTTGGCTTTTCTTGAACGAATCTGATAATCTATTGGTACTTCTTCTTCACTTTCTCCTTCCTGTTGTTCTAATTCGTTGATTAATTTGTAT